TTTATTAAATGTGCGTAGATAGCTATCTATTTATACGTTTTTATAGATATGTTAGATATGTTTCCTCCTTCATTTTTATTGCGGGTGGATTCGAGACCGCACATACCGCACTATAGCTAAATTGTTATTTTCTAGTCAATTTGCTATTCAAGGAAAAATGGAAGCACGACAATTTACTGAGAATTTGCTATGGGGATCATATCATATAGGGGGAAGATGGGCGATTAGCTATTTGTATAAGCATTTCTGCTCTGGGGTTTCCATCTACTTTTCGTTGCAAACAGAATGGAAATTGGTTTATTGAAAATAATTAATACGGGTTAGTTTAGTTAACTATCAATATATCAATTTATATATTATTAGTATTAGATTATATATATATTATTAGATATATAATATTATATATATTATTATATAATAGAATAGGGATTCTAAAATAGGGATTAGGAATCTCAAATTTTCAATTCAAATACAAGAATCATTCATCAATTTCAAGTTACATTTCATAGTTAATGGTTCCAATTTGCCCCGAATTATGACTTTGGTGACGGAAAAATCACATTAAGGTTTTTTTTTCAATATCAAAAAGTTTTTGGATATTTATGTTTTGAGATACTATCCATATAAACATATAACCAAAGGAATGGACCCAATACAAAAAACGATGGGTTTATTTCGGGGCAAGGGATTAAAGAAAATGGGATTCAAAATGAAAAATCCAAGTGAAATAAAAAAGAAAGAAATTAAGTAATCCCACATCCCATCCAAAGAAAGAGAGACTATTCTCATCTATTTCGTAAGGTATTATTTTGGTTTGGCGACATGGCCGAGCGGTAAGGCGGGGGACTGCAAATCCTTTTTCCCCAGTTCAAATCCGGGTGTCGCCTGATCAACAAAAAGGAGAAAATCTTGTATTTGATTTGGCTGATATAACTCGATTAGTTTTTCTCCAGCAGAAGCAAACGTAGGAAAAGGCCTTTGGATACTTGCTTGATTCTAAACATCTGGAAGTTCTGTTTTCTAAACAGAAAGTGCTAGAAATGCTTGCCTTTAGGATTCTGGGTAAGATTCCCCGAAAGATTCGAGTAGTGGAATGAAAAAAATTTCATATAAGGATTTCCTGATTCCATTCCACTACGTAATGGGGTGTTTCATTACTGGTTCTTGAATTCAATTCGATAGCCTGATGGAAAATTGACTTTTTTTGATAGATAAGATGCACTACACCTAGAAAAAATGCAAAAAGAAAGAATGAATTGAATTTCTTTTCAATAAACCAAAATCAAGAATGAATAAGTGATCCTCGGGTTGATCCCGGAGATAAATATTAGACAGTAATGATTAGATGAAACGGGAAACAGAGGGATGGAGTAGATCGTTATCGACTCCTGAATCTAAATTCATTTTTAGGGCTTTTCCCTAATTTTTTACCTAATACCTAACCTAACTAAAATAGATAAAATAAAAGACAAGAAAAGAAAGAATAGCTTTTCTACATCTTATCTTAAGATTCAGCGGATTCCCCCTGATATTTCTAAACGTGTGACTGCGTATTTTTTTATGCTTACCCCCTGACGATTCCACTAGAAAAAGAGTATCACTTGTTGGAAGCGGATTTATTGGAGCCTTTCATCAACGGCGTTAGGTCATAATCCCCTTTTTTTTGACTATGCGCCATTGATCCCACTATTATTAGTGAACACTAGTGGAATATCCTTCATAGAGACAGGAGACATAATTTACATGGATATAGTAAGTCTTGCTTGGGCTGCTTTAATGGTCGTCTTTACTTTTTCTCTGTCCCTCGTAGTATGGGGGCGAAGTGGACTCTAAAGGCACTACTAATTGATTGACGTGAAGAATCAAGCTGTATGGATTGTTTTATAGACACACTTTTTTATTTTAAAGCCCTTCTTTTTTTTTTCTTTTTTTTTTGATGTATATATATTTTATGTATACATAAAATAGAAAGATATAAAGTATATAATATACAACTTCTTCCATTACAATAAGCATAATTGGGAGTATGCTAGCTAGTATGGTAGAAAGATGCTTTCTACCATACTATAGGATATCATATAAAAGTATCCCGATTATTCGCATTCCACTTACGACGCAAAATTCCAATTAATCCTTTTGATTTCTTCGATTTCTTCAATAGGTGCCTCAAAAAAACAATCAAGTTTCATTCAACTTAATCACTTTGACTCACGGTTTTTACATATATTATAAGTAAAAAGGCAGTAGGAACTAGAATGAAGAGTGCAGTAGCAATAAATGCGAGAATATTGACTTCCATAATCTCAGTGTTTTTTATTTTTCATTTTTATTAGGTAATAATTCGGGATTTAATCCCATAGAGATGAGCAAATTTTCACCCCGAAAATTCAATGGGGTGAATTCAACCTCGATGATATTGAATCAGATCAATATCATGAATAAAAAAAATATCTGAGCTATCAAATCAATTCAGCGTTTAAAATGGAATAGTATACCACAGGAAGATCTTTTTTTTAGCCATACCAAATTCAAAATTGGATTCATGATCCAATTCACATGATTCAATTCAATCGACTTCCTTTCTCTTTTGGATTCTTTTTTCTTTTTTTCTTATTTATTATTTTATTTCTCCTTCTTTCTTTTTTTTTCTATAAATTAGACCCCATTCCTTGTAGATTCATCTGATGAATCTGATGAAGTAGTATTTGAATACTCTTTACGTTTCATTTCCGTTGGTTACAAACAAACCAACTCAAACAAACAATAGAAGCTAAATAAAAAAGAAGAAGGAGTTAACTACTTTTTTTAATGATCTAATTTGCGTGGAAAACAAATCAAACAAGTATCCTAAAAAAGTCCTAGTATTATTATATTATACTACTACTAAGATATAAAAAAGATTGAATCTTTCTAGCAACGTTCACTATGTATAGTCTGTCTTCGACAGCATTTCTCTTAAAAAAAAAATTCATTCTCTCTAAAAAGAGTTTGGATCCTTTTTTCATGTTATTGGCTTTTATTTGATTGATTTTATTCCGTCGGGACTGACGGGGCTCGAACCCGCAGCTTCCGCCTTGACAGGGCGGTGCTCTAACCGATTGAACTACAATCCCCATGAAATCAAGCTATCGAGTATACAATCGAGTATACATAATATATATATTTATACTTGCATTGAAACTAAACGATTTCAATTTTGATTCGAATCTCGGTTTTATAAGGATCACCGAGGCACGAGGGATATACTGATATATCGATACTTTATCGAGAGCGACACATAACATATTATTAGTTCAGTACTGTCCAAATGGAATGAAAACCCATCTTTATCGTTAAAAAAAAGTTTTTTCTTTATTCGGTTTTTATTATAGGTTATTATTATATATAAGATATAAGACTATTTTGAAAATCGTAAATTGAGATTAGAGTTCTTAGCAAAATAGCAATTTTTGCTAACAAAAAAATGGAACAGAGCAATTCAAGCGGTAAGGATATATCCGAAATTTTATTATTCGTTAATATCCGTCATTTTTGAAGAACAAAGAAAAAGTCTATATCATTTCATGGCGGATCAGGGAATTCTTGGGCCGAGCTGGATTTGAACCAGCGTAGACATATTGCCAACGAATTTACAGTCCGTCCCCATTAACCGCTCGGGCATCGACCCAGGAAGAAGCCATTCTAGGCTTAGTTAGAAGCCTAGATCAACTTCTTTTCGTAGTACCCTACCCCCAGGGGAAGTCGAATCCCCGCCGCCTCCTTGAAAGAGAGATGTCCTGAACCACTAGACGATGGGGGCATACTTGCCCAACCGCCATCATATTATACGATACGATGATTATCATATGATAAGTTTTTTTATATTGTCAATATAACGGAAGAGTCTGATTAGACTCGAAAGGTCTTTCCCTCTTTCATATAATATCATTAAATTTTTTTATTCATGATTTTTTTCCTAAAAAATTCATTCTAATCGACATCTAGAAATAGGAAATTCTTGATTCGATACTATAGAGAATAGAGTTTTTTTTAATTCAAATAGAGTGTCTATATCTATATTTATTCTTCATTAATTCACAAAAAAAGAAAAAAATCAAGATAAATATAAATAAATAGAAGTAATATGAAGTCAGGATCCTTCTTTCAAGAAAATGGAAATTTTTTTATTTAAGAAGAATAAGCAAGGAAATTAACAAACAATATGAAATTGGGAAGGCGTGGATCAAGACAAGAAGTTCTAAAAATTTTTTCTTAAAGAATTTGTTTGATTCGGCGGACAAGTTGCACCTTTTTATCATATGATTCGATCAAATATCTTTCATATTTGTTCATTTTGAAGATCATATCAATCAAATTAATTATTGATTTATTAGATATTTAATAGAATAGAAATAGAGAAGTCAATTTCAGTCTTGAAACAATTCATTCCAGTTTTATTTCTCAACCCGTATGTTCAACCTATACCCTAGAATAATATCTAAATAAATCCAATTTTTCGTTCTGGAATCAACCATATCCATTCTGAGTCTATTGCTGAGTCTAATGCATATATATATTTATATACATAATAATAGATTTTGTAGATCTAATCTATATATTATTGTAGATATATGACATGGAATCTTTATTTAGTATGTAATAGTAATGAAATGGAATATATAATCTATATATATAAATTATACAACATATCTCTATAGAATAGATATATCTTGTATGCATATTATGATTCATGAATTGAGCCAAAGGAGCCCCTTTAACTCAGTGGTAGAGTAACGCCATGGTAAGGCGTAAGTCATCGGTTCAAATCCGATAAGGGGCTTTTTTCTTTCATCAAAAAACACCAGTATTTTTTAGACTATATTCGAATAATATATTCGAACGTAAAAATAGAGATATTTATAGCATTTTGTTATTCTTAACATTTGTCTATTAGATTAGAATGACTTAGAATAAGTAATAAGATAAGTCGTCTTTTGAATTAGCAAATATTTCTGCTTATT